TCATATCAGGATTTGTAAGTAGAAAGTCTAAGAAAAAAAGTAGAAAGAAAAAAGAGTCTTTTTTTTTTTTATTGAAAGGTTGATTATCAATTGATTTTGCGATTTTTATTTGAAATAACGATTTATTTGAAATAACGAAAAGATAACTAGTAATTCGTGCCATTATCACTAAAATCTATATGCGTGTGGATATCAATATTACCTACCACTCGCACTCTGTTACAACGAGGCGATTCCAATTTAAAATCTAAACAGAAAGTGTTTGAATGAAATCAGAAGAATATGTATGCTGTATTTCGTTTCCCTGGGATTGTAGTTCAATTGGTCAGAGCACCGCCCTGTCAAGGCGGAAGCTGCGGGTTCGAGCCCCGTCAGTCCCGACAAATAACCAATAATCCAATAAAAAAAAATACATCAATTCATCTCTTCATTTTCTATAATCTGTAATAAGGGGTACAAATAGCAGAATTTCATTCCCAAAGTGGATCCTTAATATTAATATTATTTTATATAATTTATTTTCTTTATTTTCGTTTTTCATCAAAGCAAATACAAATAGGGTCATTTTCATTTCATTTCTTCAACTAGTATCGATAGAGATGGATAAAGACACATGTGGATTAGTACAATTATTGGTAGCATCATCTTCAGGATTCCAAGAGCTACCTCACTGAATTTTGCCTTTTCGATTCCTCCCGATCCGTATAATGAAATCGAATCGAGTACCCTATCTTTCCCGGTAGCACATACACAAATGGAATTCTTATTTGTACGGTACAAAATGACTTAAATTCTTTTGATAAAATCCTTTTAATCGGAAAAGTCTCTTCTTTATTCTTTTTTGGCTCTGATTTTGTGTAACCTCAATTATTTGAAACAATCTATCTCATTCAAATTGTACACTGAAGTTTTGATATATTATATGGAATATGGATCCCATTCCTAATTCAATCAAGTAAAGAGTATATTAATAAAAGAAAAATCAAATAAGGACCCTGCCTCTCTTATAGAGAGAGGAAATCGATAATCTTTTTTAAGGATTTATGCCGAAGAAAAAACAAACTATAAAAAAGTAAATTTGGTAGAATATTCGATTTTTTTTTTATACTGTACTAGGACTTATCTTTATCGCACTTTTTTTTGTTTGTTTGTAACTTATGTAAGTTTAAAGAGGATTAGATGATACTTAGTCAGATGATTGTATAAGGAAGGAGATAGTTTTATAGAAAAGAATAGAAAAGATAGAAAAGAAAGAATGGAAAAGAATGATAAATAAAGTAACAAAGTAAGAAAATTTTCGATTGGGTCAGGAATACTTTTTTGGATTTGGTATGAATAAATGATCTTTCTATGTTATACTATTCAATTCTCGACGATAAATCGATTTGAGAGTTCAGATATTGTTATTCATGATATTGATCTGATTTGATATCATCGAGATGGAATTCATCCCATTGAATTTAGAGGCGAAAGATTTATCATCTCTTATGGGATTAAATCCCGAATTATTGTGAAGTAAAGAAAAACGAAACGATGACATTATGGAAGTAAATATTCTCGCATTTATTGCTACTGCACTGTTCATTCTAGTTCCTACTGCTTTTTTACTTATAATATATGTAAAAACTGTTAGTCAAAGTGATTAATTTGAATGAAACTTGACTTCTTAGTTCTTATCAATATCAAGAATTAACGAAATAAAATGAAAATAATTCCAATTTTGTGTTTTAGCTGAAATGAGCGAACTAGAATCAGCAGGATTCTATGAGACCCGATAGTATGGTAGAAAGTAATATATTTACTACCATACTATCTATTTTTGTTATTCTAGTATACTAGAATATAAAGTGGTACTGGGCTTAATATGGATCAATCTAGAATGTCATCTTCATATATAGATAGATATCTAGACAATAGATATTAATTATCTATATGGAATGTAGATAAGGTTCAAATTGGATTTCTTTTTTTCATATGTTTGATTTGTGTTGGTTCCAATTAATAATTAATCTGGAATAGTTGAAAGGCGCCTCTTACTCTTATGATTCTAATTCCTGGATTTCTTATTATTGTCAATATGAATCCCGGAATCCATTGAAATAATCAAATCAATGAAAAGAAAAAAAAAAGAATAGTCGGGGTATGTATTAATAAAAGAAAATCAAGAAATCTTTTTTTAGCATTCCATTGATTGAACAGTTGACAAATCATCCAAGGAAAGGAGTTTTTTTCAGATTTCGACGAAAAGAAAAGGATTAGTAAACCTCGCCAATTTGAAATCTTTGAATCATAATATGAAATGAGTCAAGTCAATAAAGTATAGCATAAATCGAATTTATAAATTTATAAAACGAAAATAATAAAAAAAATACTAAACTAAGTACTAAGTACGCAATATGTGACTTCTCCAAGAAAATATCTTAGTATGCGGAGTATCCCCTTAGAGAATCAGTATGTCTATTTTATTTCCCGTAGAAAATCTTAATTTAATAACTTTTAAATAACTAAAAAAAGAACTACTTTCTTTTGTCTTTGAACCAGAAAAAGGCAAACAAATAAAAAGTAAAAAAGGTCCCGCTGTTCCTTATTATCCATATATAACTCTGATAAGAGCCGGTTTATCATAATATAATAAAGAATTTAGGAAGAATTCGGTTGGAATAACTTTCCTATCATTTGTATTCTTTTTACTTTTGAAGTATGAACACTGGAATCATTAAAATATTTATTTGATTATGATTAAAAGGGTATTATTCAAATATTATTCATATCGAATCGAATAGAATTTTGAAATTGAATTCAATTATTGAATTCAATTTCAATATTTCACTATAAATTGTTCAATTTAAAATTTAAAATAGTTAAATTAAAAAGTCTTTGCGGAACGATCTATAAAAGAATTGATAGAGTTGCATTTCTCAACTCAATTAGTAGTATCCCTAGATCAATTAGTAGTATCCCTAGAGTCCACTTCTTCCCCATACTACGAGTGAAAGGGAAAATGTAAAGACTACCATCAAAGCAGCCCAAGCGAGACTTACTATATCCATGTGAATTATGTCCCCTATCTCTATGAATATGAAGGAATTTTGCTAGTATTGTTCACTTTTTTCCATTATTTTTCACTAATAATAGTGACTATTAATAATAATAGTCACTAATAATAATATTATTATCGCTGGTGCAGAGTAAAAAAAAAGATTTTGTCCAATACCATTGATAAAACAATCCAAAAAATCTAATTCAATTAATTATAAGAAGTTCTTATATGAGTGCTAGTAGAATCGGGAAAGATTAAGGGCAAACAAAATCAAAATAAGTAGCGGCGCTCTTGGAAATATCACGAGTCTTTTTCCTCCGCTGTTTCTATTGGGGACAATCTATCAGCAAACCAGAATAAGGTATTTCCCCTCTTTTGTTGATCAGGCGACACCCGGATTTGAACTGGGGAAAAAGGATTTGCAGTCCCCCGCCTTACCACTCGGCCATGTCGCCAAGGCAATAGAAAATAGAAATCAAAAATAGAAGAAAATATCCTCTCCCTTCTTTGTTTTTTCTTACTAAACTTCTTTTTTTTGCAATTGTATCTTGAATCCCATTTTTCTTAATCTGAATCCCTTTCCTAAAACTAAAAGAAATCCTTCTTTTTTTGGATTGGATCCATCTCTTTGATTACTTTTCTATAGTATGTCAAAACACGCACTATCTGAATTCTTTCTCCTTTCTATTGAAAGGAAAAATTAAATGTGAATTTTCAGTGACAAAAGCCAAAATTCAGGACAAATTGGAACCGTTAACTATTGAATGAAAATTCATGAACGATTCTCGAATTTGAATCTAAAATTGTATTTCCCGAATTATAATTATATAAGAAAATCAAAATGGATATCTAACTATCCAGTATTGATTCTTTTCAATAATTCAATAAAAAAAAAGCCTTATCCATTTCAATTATAACAACAATTATGAGTATATGTAAACCCCAGAACATAAATTATTACACGTATACCGCTAATCAGATATCTTATCTGTTTATGATTCCTATAGAAAATCGATATTTTGCTAGAACACGCCATGCGCTGTACAGAATAGACCCGCAATACAAGGAAAGACATATATATAGATAGGTAGCTATAGTTCTATCCGCGTATGCTTAATAAAGCCTTCTTCTGCGCTTGAACAAACTCTATTAAAATAAAAAAAAATATCTCTGAAAAAAAAAGCAAAAAAGCTAAGTGTTAAAAAAAAAATTTTATATTGTTTCTAACTATTGGATTTTTATCTCATCGAAGAGATAAAATCACGAATTATGTATTTCACTGGTATCTAATTGTATTGGAATATGTAATATCATAAATAATAGTAGAAATTGAATCCCTTTTTGTTATTCTATATAAAATAGAAAATTCCATAAGTCTAAGTTAAGTGGAATTTCTCAATTCTTTTCCAGTTGTATCTGTTGCAAATTCCAATTTGAGTAGAAAATCCAAATTCGCTTTACTTTATTCCTCCGTTCATACGTATTTCAGACATTCCATATTCATATATATTCATATATGGAGTTAGATAAAATTTTATGTGATTCTGTAAACCGAATAGCAATTCCATCAGTGCTGATCGATCCATATAATTGGATGAAAAACGATCCAATAATGGGATTTTTTTTTTCAATAAATGGGAAATTAAAAATGCTTGGGGATGGAAATGGGGGAATGTCTACAATACCTGGATTTAATCAGATACAATTTGAAGGATTTTGTAGGTTCATTGATCAGGGCTTAGCAGAAGAACTTTATAAGTTTCCAAAAATTGAAGATAGAGATCAAGAAATTGAATTTCAATTATTTGTGGAAACATATCAATTAGTAGAACCATCGATAAAAGAAAGAGATGCTATATATGAATCACTCACATATTCTTCTGAATTATATGTATCGGGGGGATTAATTTGGAAGAACAGTAGGGATATGCAAGAACAAACCATTTTTATTGGAAACATT